ACGATTCCCACTATGATTATTCTATGTATGATAATAAATATAGTTGGAATAATTACATCAATAGTTGCATTGACAGTTATCTTCGTTCTCAAATCGGGATTGCGAGTTCTATTTTAAGTGGTAGTGAAAATTACAGCGAAAGTTACATTTCTACTTACATTTTGGGTGAAAGTAGAAATAGTAGTGAAAACTGGAATTCCAAGCTAAGAACTAGCACGAACGGCAGCGATTTCGCTCTAAGAGAAAATTCTAATGATCTCGGTGTAACTCAAAAATACAAGCATTTGTGGGTTCAATGTGAAATTTGTTATGGATTAAATTATAAGAAATTTTTTAAATCAAAAATGAATATTTGTGAACAATGTGGATATCATTTGAAAATGAGTAGTTCAGATAGAATTGAACTTTCGATTGATCCAGGGACTTGGGATCCTATGGATGAGGACATGTTCTCCCTGGATCCCATTGACTTTCATTCAGAGGAGGAACCTTATAAAGATCGTATTGATTCTTATCAAAAAAAGACAGGATTAACCGAGGCCATTCAAACCGGCATAGGTCAACTAAACGGCATTCCCGTAGCAATTGGGGTTATGGATTTTCAGTTTATGGGGGGTAGTATGGGATCGGTAGTAGGCGAGAAAATTACTCGTTTAATCGAGTATGCTACTAATCAATTTTTACCTCTTATTCTAGTGTGTGCTTCCGGAGGAGCACGCATGCAAGAAGGAAGTTTGAGCTTGATGCAAATGGCTAAAATTTCTGCTGCTTTATATGATTATCAATCGAATAAAAAGTTAGTTTATGTATCAATCCTTACATCTCCTACGACTGGTGGGGTGACAGCTAGTTTTGGTATGTTGGGGGATATCATTATTGCTGAACCCAACGCCTACATTGCATTTGCAGGTAAAAGAGTAATTGAACAAACATTGAATAAGACAGTACCAGAAGGTTCACAAGCGGCTGAATTTTTATTCCATAAGGGCTTATTTGATCCAATCGTACCACGTAATCTGTTAAAGGGCGTTCTGAGTGAATTATTTCAGCTCCACGCTTTCTTTCCTTTGAATCATAACTTTAGTAGAACTTTAAGTTAATAGTTAATTAAATTGAATTCTTTAAATTATTTTCTTTCTGGCGAATAACTATTTAGAATAAGTATTTATTAAGTATTTATTTATCGGAATCAAAGGAAAAATCCGAAGAATGGATTTGTTTTGGTGACATAAGAGAGAATTATGGAAAGAATCATACAGATAATTTTTTTTTTACCGATATCCCTGATTCCTAATTAGGAAACCTCTATGAACAAGATAAAAGAGCGAATTCTTTTTTCGCGAGGTAGGGTAGTAAATAATAAATAAAACGAATTTCATGTTCTTTTCTTCCTTTCGTATTATATTATAACGAATTTTGGAAGAATTTATAAGGTGAAGAAACTCTTTATTAAATTCAAATTATAATTATGAAATTCAAATTATAAGACAAGAAAAAAAAATAATAGAAAAATAACAAACAAGTGAATTATCATACATGTATTTGATGTATAAAAATGAATAAGTCCATTTAGTTAGTTCTATATTCCTTGCACTTTATTATATATACTCAGTTAGATATACTTAGTATAATTATTATAGGAATTCTAATAATTTTAAGAGATCTTTCTATTTAAGATATCTTTCTAACAATATAATATAGCGATAATAGGTAAAAAAAATAAATATAACAATAAATAACAGGTACAAATATTAAATCGAGGTGCCCATTCTATGACAATTCTCAACAACTTACCCTCTATTTTTGTGCCTTTAGTGGGCTTAGTATTTCCGGCAATTGCAATGGCTTCTTTATCTCTTCATGTTCAAAAAAACAAGATTTTTTAGATCTGATGGGGGCAAATTTCATATATTTTTTTTTTTCAAGACTTAGACTTGGATTATAACACAGATATCTATTCAGTATAATATGGTATAACTTGTGGCTTCTTTCAAACAGAAAAGAAAGGGCAGGCGTAAACGTAAATCTGATATATGAGTAAACGAGCTATTTGAAAATATTGAAAATAAGTCGCGATTGGGGCGAATGCCTGAAATAAATGTAAAGCCCATGTAGCTATATATGTGTAGATAGGGGATCATATGAGAGGGCTCCTATTATTTTACTTTTAGATCTAACCAATTGCTTCGAAAGATTCACATCAGAATAGTGCAAGTTGATGAAAGTTCCTTCGGAAACAAAAAAATGTAAAGTAAAATTCATTTTGGCCGGTCTCCCACTTCCAATAAAATGTAACTAGATCTAGTATGAGTTGGCGATCAGAACATATATGGATAGAACTTATAGCGGGGTCTCGAAAAATAAGTAATTTCTGCTGGGCCATTATACTTTTTTTAGGTTCATTGGGGTTTTTATTGATTGGAATTTCCAGTTATCTTGACAGAAATTTGATATCTTTATTCCCGTCTCAGGAAATCATTTTTTTTCCACAAGGTATCGTGATGTCGTTCTATGGGCTCGCCGGTCTGTTTATTAGCTCTTATTTGTGGTGCACAATTTCGTGGAATGTAGGTAGTGGTTATGATCGATTCGATAGAAAAGAAGGAATAGTGTGTATTTTTCGTTGGGGATTCCCAGGAAAAAATCGTCGCATCTTACTCCGATTCTTTATGAAAGATATTCAGTCTATCAGAATAGAAGTTAAAGAGGGTTTTAATGCTCGGCGTGTCCTTTATATGGAAATCAGAGGCCAGGGGGCCATTCCTTTGACTCGTACTGATGAGAATTTGACTCCACGAGAAATTGAGCAAAAAGCAGCGGAATTGGCCTATTTTTTGCGTGTACCAATTGAAGTATTTTGAAATAAACGAAGCACTTTTCTTAGCAGGAGGTAAAAAACCAAAAAATCCTCTTTTTTTTTTTTCCTTTTTTTTTTCTATAACATAACTTAACTGAAATTTCTTCATAATACTGATGAACCAAAGAAGACGTAGATTATATATACTATATACGGAAAACGGAAAAATTTGAAATTTTGTCCGCAAACTTTTTTTTATGCGTATGTAAATTCACAAAATTCAAGGACTAACCACTGACTCACAAATAAAAACGAGGGAATAGATTCGGGAGTTCGAAGCTTTCTATTCTAAATTCTAATATTAGAATAGAACTTATGCTTGATAGAAATATTAGATCGTATAGAGTTGACGAATGAAGCGGATTCATTAAAAATTCACAGACGCAAAAATGGAAAAAAAAGCATTCATTCCCCTTCTATATCTTACGTCTATAGTATTTTTGCCCTGGTGGGTCTCTTTTTCATTTAATAAAAGTATGGGATCTTGGATTATTAATTGGTGGAATACTAGTAAATCCGAAACTTTTTTAAATGATATTCAAGAAAAGAGTATTCTAGAAAAATTAATAGAATTTGAGGAACTCTTCCTGTTGGACGAAATGATAAAGGAATACCCCGAAACACATCTACAAAAGTTTCGTATCGGAATCCACAAAGAAACGATCCAATTGATCAAGATGCACAACGCAGATCGTATCTATACGATTTTGCACTTCTCGACAAATATAATCTGTTTCGTTATTCTAAGTGGTTATTCTTTTTTAGTTAATGAAGAACTTATTATTCTTAATTCTTGGATTCAAGAATTCATATATAACTTAAGCGACACGATAAAAGCCCTTTCTATTCTTTTATTAACCGACTTATGTATAGGATTCCATTCACCCCACGGTTGGGAACTAATGATTAGCTCTTTCTACAAGGATTTTGGATTTGCTCATAATGATCAAATTATATCTGGACTTGTTTCCACCTTTCCAGTCATTTTCGATACAATTTTTAAATATTGGATCTTCCGTTATTTAAATCGTGTATCTCCGTCACTTGTAGTGATTTATCATTCAATGAATGACTGAAAAATGATCCACCGATCCAATTAGAATTTTGTTATTTTGTCCATAAGTAAAATAAAACATTCAAAATCTTATTTTTTTTTATATACTTATTTTTTCTATACATCCAATAGATTCGGATTCCTCCTATATTTTAGTAAAAATTTTTCAGTAACTAGCAGCATCGTGGATAGGGAACTATCCTAGCGACCTACCTAATTTTATTGTATAAATTTTCTGGATCAACGACTGGACCATGCAAACTAGAAAGACCCTCTCTTGGATAAAGGAAGAGATTACTCGCTCCATTTCCGTATCGCTCATGATATATATAATAACTGGGGCATACATTTCAAATGCATATCCCATTTTTGCACAGCAGGGTTATGAAAATCCGCGCGAAGCAACTGGTCGTATTGTATGCGCGAATTGTCATTTAGCTAATAAGCCCGTGGGTATTGAGGTTCCACAAGCGGTACTTCCAGATACTGTATTTGAAGCAGTTGTTCGAATTCCTTATGATATGCAACTAAAACAAGTTCTTGCTAATGGTAAAAAGGGAGCTTTGAATGTGGGGGCCGTGCTTATTTTACCCGAGGGGTTTGAATTAGCCCCTCCTGATCGTATTTCGCCAGAGATGAAAGAAAAGATAGGTAATCTCTCTTTTCAGAGTTATCGCCCCGCTAAAAAGAATATTCTTGTGATAGGTCCTGTTCCTGGTCAAAAATATAGTGAAATCACCTTTCCTATTCTTTCTCCGGACCCTGCTGCTAAGAAGGATGCGTACTTCTTAAAATATCCCATATACGTAGGCGGGAACAGGGGAAGGGGTCAGATTTATCCCGACGGGAGCAAGAGTAACAATACGGTTTATAATGCTACAGCAGCGGGTATAGTAAGCAAAATAATACGAAAAGAAAAAGGGGGGTATGAAATAACTATAACAGATGCGCCAGAGGGGCGTCAAGTGATTGATAGTATCCCCCCAGGACCAGAACTTCTTGTTTCAGAAGGCGAATCCATCAAACTTGATCAACCATTAACAAGTAATCCTAATGTGGGGGGATTTGGTCAGGGAGACGCGGAAATAG